TTGAAAAAGAAAGAAAATTCTTTCTTTTTGGTAACCCCGCCAAGAATGTAATAGGATGTCTCTCGATTGTTTCACAGAAACAGAGACAGTAAGGCTTAGATATGAGATAGAGGTATGTGATAGATAGTTATCTATCTTGATAGTCTATTTTTAGGCCTTTTGCTTATGAAAGGCAACAAACAATAGGTCTTACTATTCCTACATGTTCTATTAGTAAGATTCCCTTGAAACTTCCAAGGGGGTAACTGTGTATCTTGCTTGTGATTAATGCTTCCCAATTCTACCAGAAATCATATAGGAACTTGTTACGAGTGTATTCATTGGATTGGTTCATCAATAGCATTAGGTCAGAATCCCATTTTGACTCTGCACCATTGATTCCACTATTATTAATGATCAATAATGGAATAATTCCTTCATATTCATAGAGATAGGGGACATAATTCACATGGATATAGTAAGTCTCGCTTGGGCTGCTTTAATGGTAGTCTTTACATTTTCCCTTTCACTCGTAGTATGGGGAAGAAGTGGACTCTAGGGGTACTACTAATTGATAATTGAGTTGAGTAATCGAATTGTATCAATTGTTTAATAGATCATTCTGCGAAGCTAAAAAAAAATATCTCCATTTCAAAAATTCTACCAGAATCCAGTAATATATGAATAAGAACCTTTCGATCAAACAAAGATTTCAATGATTTGATTCCCATGTTCGTATTTCCAAACTGAACACACATGATAAGAAATGGAAATTTTTTCCAACCGAATTCTTCCTAAATATTCTATTTCGATGAACCGGCCCTTACCAGAATTATGGATATTACAATGAGGAGCAACCAACCCCTATTTTTTTTTCCTTTTATATTTTTATATTTTATATAATTATTTTATATAATTATATAATATATGCCCATACTATTCAATTCTTCCTACATTGATTGTTTCGATAGATCTCGGGATCCATATTGAAAATAATCAGAAACCTAGGAATTAGAAGAGTTGACGTTCGATTATTTCAGATTGATCGGAATCAATACAAATGGATGTAGCGAAGAAATAGAATTGGAGTGCTATTTACATGTAAACATATGTAGATACATATTATAGATTGATCCATATCAAGCACATATCTTTATACAACTTTATACAATACACTAATAGATAGTGTGGTAGAAAGGTTCATATAGTTCTTTCTACCATACTATCTCATATACGGCTGACTCCAATCCACTCATTTCATTTAAGACTTGGGATTTGAATCCCTTTCATTTCTTCAATCATTGATAAGAACTAATAAGTCAAGTTTCATTCAAATTAATCATTTTGACTGACTGTTTTTACGTAGATGATAAGTAAAAAAGCAGTAGGAACTAGAATGAACAGCGCAGTAGCAATAAATGCGAGAATATTGACTTCCATAATCTCATCGTTTTTTTTTGCTTTGCAATAACTCGGGATCTAATCCCATAGAGATAATAAGTCTTTCTCCTGAAAATTCCATGGGATGGATTGCATCCTGATGATACTGAATCGGATCAATATCATGAATAACAATATCTGATCTATCAAATCGGATTCATCGTCGAGAATTGAATAGTATAACATAGGAAGATCTTTTATCCATACCGAATTCAAAATTGGATTCCTGATTCAATCAAGAATCCCATTGAATTTCTCATTTCCACTCTTTCTTTTCTATAACCTACCGTCTTCCTTATACAATCATCTGATGAGGTATTGGTATTATCTAACCGGCGTTCCATTGGTCACAGACCCAAACAGTAGCAGTAGGAGTGAAATGGAAAAAAGAATGAGTTAAGTTCTAAGCGAAATTTTTGTGATGATCTAATCTTCTTGGGAGACAGAGAAGTGTGATAAAGATTGGTCCCGGTATAGGGTATAAAAAATAGATCTAATATTCCGATAAATTCACTATTTTATTTATGGATTTTGTTCTTTCTTCGATGGGGTAAAATAGGAAGAAAAAAATCTATTCATTCCTTCCCTCCCTAGAACAAGACAAGAGAGGCGGATCTTTGTTTGATCTTTTATTAGTATCCTCTTTCCTTGGATTGGGACTGAGACGCATACATCAAAAATAAAGTATGCAATTCAAATGAGATAGATAAGTTGTTTTCAATTCGTAATTGAGGTTACACAAAATCGGAGTTAGAAAAGGGGGTAGGTTTCATCTGAAAAGTACTCTGTCGCTGTCGGGGTAACTATATTAAGTTAATTGTGTATCGTACAATAAACGAATACAATTTGTGTATGTGTTCCCAGAAAACACATGGGTACTCTATTTCATTCCATTGATCAGGAGCAATCGAAAAAGCCAGACCAGTGTCTCTCTTGGAATCCTAAATATGATGATACCACCGATCCATTTTCAATCTACATATGTCTCTCTCCCATCAATCGGTACTAGTTGAAGTAATTGAAATTACCGTATTTATCCGATGAGAAATGCGAAACGAAAAACGAAAGAAATAAGGTCCACCGCTGAGAATAAAATTCTGCCCCTTTCCCCCCCCCTCTTCACAGAAAATGGAGAGATGAATTGATGGATTCATCGGATTCTAGGTCGGGACTGACGGGGCTCGAACCCGCAGCTTCCGCCTTGACAGGGCGGTGCTCTGACCGATTGAACTACAATCCCAGGGAAATGAGTTATACAGCATACATATTCTTATAATTTCTTTCTATTTATAATTGCCGTGTTTTACCAGAAACACGAGTGATTGATATTCACATGGATATGAACTATAGTGAAAGTGACACAGATTACTAGTAATCCTGTGGTTATTGCCACATTGATTGATAAGATAATCCATTTTTCAATGAAAAAAAGGACTCTTTTTTTCTTTACTCCTATTTACAGATTCTTAATCTAATCTAGATCGTTAGAAAGATCAGAACGCGTGGGAACAAATGAACAAAGAAATAGGGATATAGCAGAAAAAACGGACTATTTATTCCTCTATATCAGGCATTTCTGGAGGACAAATTGGTTATATCATCTCCATGGATCGGCGAATTATTGGGCCGAGCTGGATTTGAACCAGCGTAGACATATCGCCAACGAATTTACAGTCCGTCCCCATTAACCGCTCGGGCATCGACCCAGGAAGAATCAATTCTAGGCTTATTGATAATCCATGATCAACTTCCTTTCGTAATACACTACCCCCAGGGGAAGTCGAATCCCCGCTGCCTCCTTGAAAGAGAGATGTCCTGAACCGCTAGACGATAGGGGCATACCTGCCCGATCGCCATCATACTATGATCATAGTATGAGCAGTTTTTTGGAATTGTCAATATAATAATATAATGTAATGGCATGACTAGATCCGAAGAATCTTTCTTGCTTCCACAATTACATAGAATTTTTTGATTGTTCATTCATGAACCATCCTATATATATGACGAAGTATAGGATCCCCTCAGCGGGGATTTGTCCGACAAAAAAAAAGTCAAACCAAACCTCATTTCATTTCTTCAATTTTCACTCATTGATTCGCTCATCGTTAAGATGAGATATGCCTCACTAACACTAAGACAGGAAATTAAGAAATGATAGAATTTTTTTTTGATTGATTCAAAAAGATGATGTAGAACTCGTAAATCTGGGAAGGGATTGACAAGTAATCGAAAAGATTCTTTTTTTTTTTTCTATAAGAATTCGGTTCAGGGTACGAGTCGAATCCTTCATCACATGATTCGATGAAATATCTTGGATTTATGTCGGATTGGTACATGTATCAATCAAGTGAATCTCGCCCCGATGGGTCAATAAAAGCAAAGCAATTAGGAGCGAAACAATTCATTGCATTGATATTTCTCAAATATAAATAATCATTTGACCCTAGAACTTCCTAGGTAAATAAAATTGCTTGTTCTTGAATGAGCCCCCTATGCATACATGTATATATGTACATATAGTATATACATAGGTACATGCAGTAGACTCATAGCGGTTAGTGTCTTCTTCATGAATTGAAGAAAATGGGCCCTTTTAACTCAGTGGTAGAGTAACGCCATGGTAAGGCGTAAGTCATCGGTTCAAATCCGATAAAGGGCTTTTTCCACGAAGCTCCAGTCTTAGTCTTCATTTTTCATAGAAGAATAGAGAGATTATTGATATTTGTAATAAAAAAAGTAAACGGACCTTATAATGAGTTATCATTATAATGAGTTATAGGTATAAAGTTGAACATTTGTTCATTATGATAATAAGTAATCCCACTTATTAGGAGGACTACTATGTCACTACGGGCTATACTCCTCCTCATGTTTCATTATTTATATTTTTGGTCCCGGGACATAGATATTCGAGATAATACCCAATCCCGATTATGAATCGACAAACCAAAGTTTTACTACTTCTCCATTGTTCCAATTAAATCCATCGGAAAAACTAGAAATCAAGAAAAGAAAAAGTAAGTGGACCTGAGCCATTGAATCATGACTATATCAGCTATTCTGATATTCAAATTGGATAGAGATAAAATTGTAGAAGCGAACTTTTTTTTATTTCCTTGGGCCACGCAAGAATTTGTCGATATTTCCGATTGAATCTTCTTGTTCCTGGATGCTCCATAGGAATAAATCCCTATTCCCTTCCTCCACAGAGAAACCCTTTATTCCGCAATAGATTTTTCAATATCTTTCTTTGATTCCAGAAAAAGATCAGTTTCTATCTATATAGGATTTAGATATAGATATCAGATCATGGCTTCATGTACCAAATATTTCCGCATCAGAAATTTTTGTTCCGCCAATGCAATGGAGAGCGAATGCGAGAAAGGGACTTTCATTTAAGTCTCCTATTATTTAATATTTCATTTAGGGACAGGGACAAAAAAATAGGGAATTTTCTTTTTTTTTTCTGCCGGATAAAGGTAAAGTAAAGAGGGAAATATTCGAAGTTTCTTTTTTTGGGGGGGGTTCGACCCGTGAAAAGATATACTCTGGAATTTTAGATTCATTCGAAAGAAATA